TATGAGTCTATACCACCGTTCGACTTTTGTAAATATCTCTACGAAATCAGCAGCAGAAAACTCTTTTATTTCTAGAAGAGCCTTGCGAGAAGGAAATATCGTTACGGTTTCTTTTAGTTGGCCGACGGTATTAATGCCTTGATGCAGGAGTAAGACTGTTACTCTTGGAGAAAGGCCCAATTCAGTGATGAATTGGAAAACCGAATCCTTTCTTTTGCGTATGAGTCTATACCACCATTCGACTTTTGTAAAGATCTCTACGAAATCAGTATCAACAAAATCTTCGATTTCTAGAAGCGCCTTGCAACTCTTAGACTTACTTATGGTTTTTTTTAGTTCGTCAATAGTGTAAAGGTTTTCAGACACAAGTAAAACAGCTAGCCTTTCTGAGAGATCTAACTGTGTTATAAATTTGAAACCGGGGCCTTTTCTTTTGCGTACCATCACATACCACGATTCCAACTTTGTAAAAATCTCCAACAAATCGTCATATTCCAGATCATCAATACTATAGAGAAGGTACTGGCAACCCTGAGTGTTGCTTACAAGCGCGACTAATTCCTCAATCATATATATGCCCCGATGCAGGAGTAAGATTGCAACTCTTGTCGACAACCCTAGTTCTGTAATAAACCGGAATTGGGGGTCTTTTCGTGTCACAATCACAAATAATATATACCACCACGCTTTGACTTTCAGTTTCTCGTGGTTAGAATAGAATAGTGCCGTTAAAGCATAAGAAGTATTAATAAAATTATAGGTTTTTAGGAAGATCTGATTTTTCGCTTGATCGTCCAAACCTTCTATTTCTCGAATAGCTTCTGGAGTGAACAGTACGGTGATTATTAACTTGTCGAGATTTAGTTTCCCTTTCCATGATAGGGTTAATTGTTCAACTTCTTTCCGCAGTATAAACACGCTATTTAGTGATAGATTTAATTCTTCAACAGTTAGAGACCTTGGGTCACGATTTTCAAAGAAGAGACGATGCTTAATACCCTTTCCTATTTTGTTTAGTTTCAAAATAAAGACAGTTACAAGCGAAATATAATAAAGAATAAGAAAGTAAATTTTTATAAAAAGAAATACACCTGCTATTTTTGACATAATAAAAGGTGGTATTTTTTGTTTCAGTTTTATTTCAGCTATTAAGAAAGAATATTTCGCTATAAGTCCTAAAAATTTAACTAGAAATTCTAGAAAATAGACCAGAATCAGAAAATAATATGTCAAGCCAATCATCGCACTGAGATCTGCCCCTTTATTTCGACATTTTTCTGGTAGAAATCCGTAACCTACTAAAACAATTAGCCCGATTAGATGAAAAATCAGGATTTGGTTCCTAATCATAAGATTTTTCATGGGGGTCGTAATCGTAACAATAGGTTTCATCAGTTTATTGTTAAAACCGACTAAAAATCGGAATAGATTCATTTAGAATCTCCCTGGTTTTTTTTGATTTATTTTTTGCAAATTCGCATAAAATTCTAAAATATTTTTACATATCTTTCATAAAAAAAGAGATACCTCCATCCTATATAGAAATATTCTTCCGGCAATTGTACGGATAGAACTATATAAAATTTTGAAAATAATAAAAATAATAAGAATGTCATTTCCGTTGGATTGTTTAAAATCTCGACTTTCTAAATAAGATCAAAATTAAATTCCGACGTAATAAGATCAATAATTCCATAATCTTGGGCTTCTTTTGCTGACATACAAAGTCCCTCCGCCAGGTCTTTTTTTATAATGTCGTAAGGTTGCCCCGTTCTTGCTACAAAAATCTCGTCGATGACATCATTAATATACGTCACTATTTCCTGTTTATGAAAAAAACCCCGAAGAGTGCCTTTCTTAAAATTATAACGCTTAGGTTTAGGTTTATACACCATCACCCTAACGCGAGGATATCCTAGGCGCATGTCTCCTGCAAGGAGGATAAGAGATCCCACTGCAGCAGTCATTCCACATCCTACTGTATTTACTTTTGGTGGCACCGTTTGGATTGCATCGAAGACAGCAACTGCCGTTCGTGCGGACCCAGTAGCGCAGTTTATAAACAAGTAGATATCTCGGGTAGGATTATAGAGAGCCAAGTGGATAATAAGACCTATTAGCCTATTTCCATTTTTCCTAGTAATATTTTTGGTTAAAAAAAGAACCCCACTCTCATAAAGAATGGTGTGTAAGTTAATCCAACGTATTTTGATTTCTTCTTCTTCTTCCTTTTCATTTTCGGCTTCGACTTCGTCTTCTGGCTCCGACATAAGAGGCACTTTTGGAAGTTTCTTTGGTTTCTTTGGAGGTTTCTTTGGAAGTTTATTTGGAAGTTTAACTTTAACCGGCATTTTTTTTAGTCATCCATATTTTGTTTTAACTTTCTTTGACTTCTGGCTCCGACATAAGAGCCACTTTTGGAAGTTTAAGTGTCATTTTTTTTAGTCATTCGTATAAAAAAAATGATGTTATTTCCATTGTATTGTTTAAACTGTCCGAGTAAAATCTCGCATTTTTTTTTATCTCAAATTGACGGGTTAGTGTCAGCTTATCCATGCGGTTATGCACTTAGGAATCCATTTTCGGAAATATTCAGTCTTTCGTGCTTTCCTGGGTCTTCGAGATCCTTTCAAAGAAAACTATTAATTAATCTTCGAAAATGTCTGGCCAATCACTTTCTTCGCTTTGATCCTCATACTCTTCCTCATCCCGAGACTCTTCCTCATCTTGAAAATAGTCGTCTTTCTGAGAAAATAAATCCCGAGAAAATAAATCTCTGAGGTCATCTCTTCGATCACAAGAATTTAACCAATCGTCGAGAGCAACCAAGAGACGGTCGAACAAAAGTTCCATATTATCGAAATGAGAGTTGACTATATCCCTTAGACGACGGTTGCGGTCCTTCATAAGACGAATTACGGATATAGTAAAAAAATTTCCACATAGTTTTCCTCCTAAGTGGTGAATAGAATTTTGACTTTCTGCTCAATTGCATTTTGACTTTGTGGTGAATAGAATTTTGACTTTCTGCTCAATTGCATTTTGACTTTGTGGTCAATCGAATTTTAACTTTGTGGTCAATCGAATTTTTATTTAACTTTTTATTTAACCCTATAGAATTCTTATTTGTTTGTTTTAATTGAAGAGAAAAAATGAACGAGTTTCTTTTGATTTTTTGTTCCGTTACTTAAATAAAAAGAAGAGACTGGGAAAGGTTTCTTATTTTTTGTCTATAAAAAATCCAATTGATTATTGTTCGAACTGATTATTTTATTTAATTTAAATTAATTCGAATAAAAAAATAGTAAGGGAGCAATGCGTTCTTCTAAGTTCTAGAAAAGAAGAGTTTATTGTTCCTTTATTTCTTTACTTTCCCTTTCTATTATATAGAATTTATAATATAATTAAATTAATTATGCAAAAACATACATATAGAGGGGAAGCGGGAAAAAATCTGTTGGATTAAAAACTCTGTTTTCATTAAAGTAATCAAGCATATAATACTAAAGTAGTATATATTATTAGAGCTCTTTTAAATATTAAATATTCTATGCGAAAGTCTTCTATTTTCATAAGATCGATGGGAGTTGTATTCAAAAGATCCCATAATGTATATATATTGGATCTTTTAAGGCAATTCGAGATTCTGGGAGGCAATCTTAATTCGTCAATCAAAATCAAATGGAAGTTTTTTTTCTTTTTTACTTTGTTTAGCTAATTTTTCATGAAAGGTAAAAAGCGGTAAATGAATCTTGCGTTGATTGTCGTCTAAATGGAGGTTTTCTTCTTCTGTATTTAAAAAGAGACTAAATAAGTCAATCAACTTCCGAGAAGCTTCATGAAGTGCTTCTTTAGGAGTTAAACTTCCATTTGTCCATATTTCAAAAAAAAGTATCTCTTCTTTGTCAGTTCTATCCCCCTTCCCATAAGAATAGATACTATAATTGGCATTTCGAACAGGCATGAATACAGCATCTATAGGATAACTTTCAGCTTGAAAGTTCTTTGTTGGACTTTTTATCCGATAACCGCGACTCTTCTCAATTTTTAATTTCATACAAAAATTAATGGATTCCGTCAACCTCGCTATATGTTGTGTATTGTCAACGATTTCCACATAAGGGGGTTTGATGATATCATGAGCAGTTACATCTCTAGGACCTTTTACACAAATAAACGCGTCAGAAGTTCCATATAGATTGCTTTTCAATACAATTTCTTTCAAATTCATGAAAATTTCATTGAGGGATTCTTGAATACCTACTATGGTAGAATATTCGTGTGTTACTTTCTCAAATTTTGCGTACGTGATACATGTTCCTTCTATTTCTCCAAGCAAAGCTCTTCGCATCGCAATACCTATGGTTTCGGCTTCACCTTTCCTAAGTGGAAACAAGATAAAGCGCCCATAATAAAGACGCTTACTGTCTACCCTTGATTCAACACACTTCCACTGTAATCTCCGAGGAAATCCTCTTCTGTTTTCTCGACTCATAGTAATAGTAGTTGATTAGTTTATTGAATTGTTTTTTTCTCTTCTTTAATTGGATTATTGAAACGTTTCTTTTTGTTGAAATTTCTGCAATCTTTATTTTTACACACGTCTTTTTTTAGGAGGTCGACAGCCATTATGCGGCATAGGGGTTACATCCCGTATATAGGTTAATCGTATACCGCTTTTATAAATAGTTCGTAATGCTGCGTCTCTTCCGCGACCGGGCCCTTTTATCATGACTTTTGCGCGTTTCAGACCTTGATGATCCACTACTGTACGAATAGCATTTCCTACTGCGGTTTGCGCAGCAAAAGGGGTCCCTCTTCTTCTACCCCTAAATCCACAAGTACCGGCAGAGGACCAAGAAACCACTCGACCTCTTACATCTGTAACAGTCACAATGGTATTATGGAAACTTGCTTGAATATGAATAATTCCTTTTGCTAGTTTACGTGTATTCTTACGTGAACTGATACGTCGATACGTACGGAAATCAATTCTACGT